TTATATTCTAGTTATTAAATTAACTACTAAAATGATAACTCCCCCAACAATGTTCGCAACACCAATCATAACTACAATATTAACATTAGCTCTAATCCTATTAAATCCGTGCTTTTTTCCTAGGCTCAAAAAGAAAGAAAAAAATAATCTTAAGTAATAAAAAAGACTTATTAATGAGCCAATAATTAGCATAAAAATTACAAATAATCAAGGTCCGGCTGTTCCCACTATGATAACTAATAATTTAGAAATAAAACCAAGTAGAGGAGGTAAACCTCCCAGGGATAATAAAAGTAGTATAACTCTAGCTTGTGCTAAAACAGGCGCTTTTAAATTATTAATATTTTTTATATTTCCAGAATCTGTCAATCAAAGTCTCATAAATATAGATAACGAAACTAAAATATAAATACTTAGATATATTTTTATAGTCCACTCCCTATGCAAAATAGCAAACGTTATTCATCCTAAATGCCCAATAGAAGAATATGCCAATAAAGCACGAACTTGTGTCTGATTCATTCCTCCAAATCCCCCAATTAACCTGGAACCTGCTCTAACAACACAAAATATATAGACTATTATATAGGATTGATTTAATTCAAGTAAACAAAGTAACAAAAATAAAGGAGCTAATTTTTGTCATGTAGCTAAAATAAGACAAGAAAGTCATGGTAATCCCGCTATTACGCCCGGCAATCAATAATGAAATGGAAATAAACCTAGTTTAATACATAGCCCCGCTATTGATACTATAAGACCCAGAGTTCTGAAGTCTAATTCCCTATATAAATCCCAAGTAAATGAAGAGCCAAAAGCCATTAAGCTACCAAAAATTAAAAATCTAGAACCTAATGCTTGAACTACAAAATATTTTACTGCAGATTCCCTTTCTGAAGTACTTTTTTGGTAAACTAATAAAGGTAAAAATCCGATTAAATTAATTTCTAAACCCGCTCAAATTCTAAGTCAATGAATCGAAGAAATAGAAAGAAGAGTGCCGGCTCTTATAACAAACAAAAATATATAGCCAAAAGGAAGTCTTGAAAACATAAGAAAAAGGATGAAATCGAATTACCCAAAACAAAGTTAGCAGCCCTGTTTTACTCCAAGTTTTTTCTACTGAGCTCAGTCTAATGAACCTTCATTCCATTCGTGAAAAAGACCTACAACAAGGATAACTAAAAAAATAAAAAGTCTAAATATTAAACTTAGTGAAATGCTACTTATCATTCTAGCTAAAATCGGAAACAGCAAAACAATCTCTACATCAAAAATCAAAAAAATAATAGCAAGTAAAAAAAATCGAAGGGAAAAAGGTAAGCGGGCAGACTTAATGGGATCAAATCCACACTCGAAAGGGGAGCTTTTTTCCCGGTCCCTAATATTTCGTTTGGCAATTACTCAGCCTAATCCCATTACTACGCAGGATAACAACAATGCGATAACTCTACTTAGTAAACTTCTTAACATTTCTAGTACTAGAGACACCAAAAAATCCCATAATAGTCAACATCAATGACTCCCGTTCATCCGGCGTAGTACTCCTAAATGAGTAAATTATATTACAGTCTCCTAATTAACAGCTAGGCACCTCTGCTTTGGCCTTCATTTAAAATAAGTATAAAGAGGGATTTACACCCCCAAAATACGGGCCGAAACCGAACACGAAATCTCTCGTTTTTTATACGACCCGAAAGTTTATAAACTTATTGTCTAAATGCAAATCAGGTCTTTTATTTTAAAGTATCGAGTCAAGTATATCTCTTAGAGGCATATATATATTTTGCCGTCTCTAGATTAAAAGTCTAGCACTTATTTCTCGGTCATCTAAGAACCTAAAATGATTTAACACCCTCATCAATAAATTGATAAATATAAAAATAATCAAACAACATCTACAAAATGTCAATATCAAGCAGCTGCCTCGAATCCGAAATGATGTCCGACAGAAAAGTGTTGTAGCCATACCCGAACTAAGCAAACTAATAAAAATGTTCTTCCAATAAGAACATGTAAACCATGAAACCCTGTAGCTACAAAAAAACTTGATCCATAAGCACCATCTGCAATTGTAAAAGAAGCCTCATAATACTCCCCTGCTTGTAAAAACGTAAAATAAACACCCAAACTTACTGTAGCAATTAGGCCCTGCAATCCTCCAGGATTATCTCCCTCTATTAATCTATGATGAGCCCAAGTAACAGTTACACCAGAAGCGAGCAAAACACCTGTATTTAATAAAGGAACTTCAAAAGGATTTAAAGGAACAATTCCGGCTGGAGGCCAACAAGATCCTAATTCTGGCCTTGGAGCTAAGCTTCTGTGAAAATAAGCTCAAAAAAAAGCAAAGAAGAAACAAACTTCCGATACAATAAAAAGAATCATCCCTCAACGAAGTCCTTTAGATACCTGAATGGTATGAAAGCCTTGAAAAGTAGCTTCGCGAATAACATCTCGTCATCACTGGATCATAGTCATCCCAATTAGAGTTAAGCCTAAAACTACTGTTAAAAAGCCATACCCATGAAATCACCCAGCTAATCCTGATGTCAAAAAAAGAGCCCCTATTGACCCCGTAAGAGGCCATGGTCTAAACTCAACTAAATGGAATGGATTTCGTGCCACAAGGGTAAAAAGAGAGGGTAACCAGCCAGCGTTCGTAGGTTAAACGCTGGCTGGTTACCCTCGCGTCAGATGTGTATAAGAGACAGTGGTTACCCTCTCTTTACCCCTAAGTTGTATTATTACTTAGGTAATAATACAGTAAAAAATTCTTGCTCTCAGAAGAATTAATGCGATAAAAAAATTAAAAGACTTGATTTGAATTTTTTGATTAAGTCTAGAAATTTCTGATGTTAGAATATTAACTCCTTGCCCTCCTGTAATTTCTAGTCAACCTATGTCAATAGATTTTATAAGATTAGTTCCTAATAGCATAGAAAACTTAGTAATAGGCTGTGCAGAAATAGTTGCTAGAAATCATATTGTTGAAAAGAAGAACTTGGTTTTGTTTATTTTATTTGCTTGATAATTGGGATCTCAAGCAGCTAATGATACTAGCAGTCCTATAATAATTACAAATATAGTTAACATTTTTAAGTAGAATGGAAGAATAAAAGGGAATGGATTAAAGGTCAGAAAAACGTTTTGTAAAGCGAATCCTGTAATAATAGCAGCAAGACTTAATACTGTAACAGCTCAGTTGACATAAGGATCTGCTTCATGTTTAGCATGGTAAGTTGAATTTTTAGCTGAGCTTCATAATGAACATAATGACAGGCGGAGTGAATAGGCTGCTGTTATTCCTGTTGCTAAGAAAATTAATAGGATTATAAGGAAATTAGTAGGGCTGTTTAGGGACAGTTCTAAAATTAGATCTTTTGAGTAAAAGCCTCTCAAGAAAGGGGCACCGCAAAGAGACAGGTTTGCAATATTTATACAGGTGATAGTAAGGGGCGCCTGTGAAAATAAAAGTCCTATGTGACGAATATCTTGCGTATTCAGGCTATTGTGAATAATTATTCCTGCGCATAGGAATAAAAGAGCTTTGAATAAAGCATGGGTGTAAAGATGAAATAAAGCTAAGTAGGGCATTCCTATTCCTAGCCTTATTATTATTACTCCTAATTGACTTAGTGTAGAAAGGGCAATAATTTTTTTAAGGTCGTTTTCATAATTAGCTCCAATACCGGCTATTAAAAGAGTTAAAACAGAAATGAATAATAACCTAGAATTAAATCCCGGGATTGTATTTAAAAATGGTGAAAATCGAATAATCAAAAAAATTCCAGCTGTTACTAGGGTGGAGGAATGAACTAAGGCAGAAACTGGGGTTGGAGCCGCCATAGCAGCCGGAAGTCATCTTGAAAACGGGATTTGAGCTCTTTTAGTTATTGCTGCTAAAGTTACTGCTAAGGCTGTTCAGGTCGTTAGGTGATAATCCCATATTGAAATAATAAATCAATGACCTTGAAGAACTAATAAACCAATTGAGATAAGGATTATTACGTCTCCAATTCGATTAGCTAAGACAGTGATTATTCCTGCGCCTAAAGATTTTATGTTTTGATAGTAGATAACTAAGGCAAAAGAAACAATACCTAGCCCGTCTCATCCTAGCAGTAAGGCGGGTAAACTAGGAATAAAAACTAATAGATTTATAGAGAGAACAAATAATATTACTAATCAGGTAAATCGTTTTAGGAAAGGATCTCTGGATATATAACTTGATGAAAATATTATAACACATCCTGAAATAAGACATACTACATTGCTAAAACTCAGGCTAACAGGATCAATGATAAACATAAATGTTATAGAGCAGGACCTAAGCTGGAAAATTATTCACTCAAGAATAATGTTCTGGTCTCTAAGAAAAAATATAATAGTAACAGGGAATAAAAAAATACTATATATAATTAGAAATATTGATCTAATAGAAGAGGGTTTTAGTTTTGTAAACATAAGTCAAGTAAAATAAATTTTTATTTTCAAATCCACAGGCTGACGTTTTTATTTAAACTAACTTGACAAATTCATATTGATATAAGTTCTCTTTTTATAATTAAGAGATTTCCGGGAATTCAATGTAGGAAAAATAATGTGAATCCAGGAGTTTTAAATTGACCAAATGGTTTAATAAATTTTGGACTTCCTCCATGTTGAGTCGCTGTGTATAGGTATATTCTGTATAAGGCAGCCAGAAAGCTTATTAAACCTAATGAAATAAGATAATAACTTGAGCTGAAAATAGTAGATGGAAAAATTATAATTTCTCCTAATAAATTAATTCTAGGAGGTGCAGCTATATTTATAATAGAAAAAAGAAATCATCATATAGCTAAAGCCGGAAGTAATATAAGTATTCCTTTGCTTAAGAAAATTCTTCGAGTATGAGTTTTTTCATAAGTGTAATTTGCTAAAGCAAATAGGGCAGAGGAACAAAGGCCATGGGATAATATAATGACAAGGGCACCTCTTCATCCCCAGGATGTATTTGAGAAGGCGCCTGCAAGTATTAATGATATATGTCCAATTGAAGAATATGCAATTAAGGATTTCAAATCAATTTGTCGGAAGCAAATAATTCTTGTTAAAACACCACCTCAAATAGCTAAAGAAAATACAATTGTAATAATTTGGGACGAAACGAAATTAAAATATTGATAGAATCGTAAGATTCCATATCCTCCTAATTTTAAAAGAACGGCTGCAAGAATGATTGATCCTGCTACAGGAGCTTCTACATGCGCTTTAGGAAGTCAGAGGTGTAGAGAAAATATTGGGAGTTTTACTAAGAACGCAGTAAATAGCAATAGGGCTAAAAAGTTTCATGTCCACAATCTACCCGTGCTAAAAATATGTAGACGTAAGCTGTTAATTAATAGTATTTCTCTAGAAAAAAAGCCTTGGTTTGCTCAAAGAATTGTCAGTAAAAGAGGAAGAGAGGCCGTGACAGTATAAATTATTATATATATTCCAGCCTGTAATCGTTCTGGTTGGTATCCTCAGCCTAAAATCAATATTAAGGTGGGAATAAGGGAAGCCTCAAATAAAAAATAAAATAATAATCTCCTTGAGCAAAGAAATGCTCCAATCAAAATTAGATTTAATACGATAACAAGTCTTGAAAATATATAATAGTTATTATTTCTAACTTTTACACTTTGTTGTCTTGATAGCATTATTATTAGGGAAATTCATAAAGTAAGACAAATTAAGAGAGTTGATATTGAGTCATGACTTATAAATGAATTTATGGCTTCGTAAGTAAAGAAAGGAGAAAATAAGTGCATTATAGAAAGCAAGCTTCCAATAGCCAAAGATCATTTTTGATGATATCAGTATCATTTTGAAGACGGGATAATTAATAGGGCTGTGCTGAAAAATAATAGACCTAACATTTATGTATAGAGAAGCTTGAGACGTAATCATTTCCTTCTGTGCGAATAATAGAGACTAAAATAGCCAAGCCCAATCTAGCTTCACAGGCGCCCAGAGTAATTAAAATTAAGGAAGTCTCTCCTCTATAAGTAATATTAGCAGAGAAAGAAAATATTAAGATAAATAAATTTATTGTAATGGCTTCTAAGCTTAATAGAATTCTTAAAAGATGCTTATACTGAAGAGACAAAGTTAATAGGGCTATAAAGACACCAAATATTCTTAATAAGGTTAAATAAAATGTTCTCATTTCTTTATATAAGTAACAATAGCTTAAGTAGAGCAATGGTCTTGTAAGCCATAGGTGAAATGTTAATATTCTTGTTACTAAAGTTATAAGCAATGGAATTATAATTGATAGAGCAAATCTTTTAAATTAAAGTTATTACTATAGATTTAATTACTATATCTGGTATGATCGGTATAATAATTAAGTCTATAAATAATTAGTATTTTGGGGTATGGGCTCGAATTTAAATTGAATCAAAAATATGGATACTTAGGTTATTGAAAATATTTTACTTTGAAGCAATCTTTGCTACCCTAGCATCTTCAGTGCTATGCTCTAAATTTAAGCTATCAACGTTTAACTTAAATAAGAGTAAATTAAAATTATTAAGTTGTTAAGTGAATCGAACACTTTCAGCTTGCTTTCAAAACAAGTTTATCTCCAAGGAACAACTTTAATTTAATAGTCTAAAATCATGTCTCATAATTTTTGTATAAAAGGATAAATTAAAAAGTATATAAAATATAGAATAGTAAATACTTGTCCAATCTGTTCGTAAGGGGTTTCAACGGGGCATCTTCCAATTCAAGTTAAAATAAGAAAGATTGCAATATATGATCAAAATAAAATTTGATTTAAAGGATAAAAAGCAATTGACCGAAATTTTGCTAAATGAGTAAAGGGCATAATAAATAAAATAAGGACAGAGCTAACTAGAGCAATAACTCCTCCAAGTTTATTAGGAATAGAGCGTAAGATAGCATAAGCGAAAAGAAAATATCATTCTGGCTGAATGTGAACGGGAGTGACTAATGGATTAGCGGGGATAAAGTTTTCAGGATCTCCTAATAGCTGAGGCCTAAAAAGAGCTAATATAGATAATAAAAATAGAACTACAATAAATCCTACTAAATCTTTAAAGGTGTAGTATGAATGAAATGGAATTTTTTCTCCGTCTCTATTCAACCCTAAAGGATTATTTGATCCCGTTTCATGTAAAAATAATATATGAAGGATAGCTAATCCTGCAATGGCAAATGGGAGTAAGAAATGAAGGGCAAAAAAGCGAGTTAAAGTAGCATTGTCAATTGCAAATCCCCCCCATACTCATTCTACTAATATTTTTCCAACATAGGGAACTGCAGATAACAAATTAGTAATTACAGTGGCCCCTCAAAAGGATATTTGTCCTCAGGGAAGAACATAACCTAAGAAAGCTGTAGCCATTGTTAAAAAAAGTAGGATGACACCAAGATTTCATGTGTGAAGATATAAGTATGATCCGTAATATATTCCTCGGCCAATATGAAGATAAATACAAATGAAAAATCAGGATGCTCCATTAGCGTGGAGCGCCCGAAGCAACCAGCCGTATATCACATCTCGCCTAATGTGGACAACGGAACTAAAAGCTAGATCTACATGTGCCGTATAGTGTATTGCTAAAAATAGCCCAGTTACAATTTGTACTACTAGACAAAGACCTAGAAGTGAACCAAAATTTCATCAAACTGATAGATTTGAAGGGGCAGGCAGGTCTACAAAAGCTCCGTTAACAACTTTTAAAACTGGATGAATTTTTCGAATAGGACTTCGCATAACTTTAAATGTTAATTAAACGGGCGCAGAGAGGCTCGTTGATAATAGCAGATTTTTACAACTACAATAAGATTAATTAATAAAATAATAGCTAAACCGACAAGAACAGAAATTATTTGGGGCGAAACTAATTCGACACCATATATTTTAAGGAATTTAAATTTAGTATATATATTTAAATGAGTAATAGAAGACAGGTCAATCAGGGGATAGAAGTATATAATTAAAGTTAAGCAGAAGGCGCCTGCTAAACAAAGCAATATAGGACTAGCTCTCCCAAATAAAACGTTTGGAGATAAGGCTGCCACGTAAGCAAATATTACTAGGAGTCCTCCAACATAAATTAGGAATAAAATGTAACCATATCATGAAGATAAAGTCATAGCACTAATAATACACATTATTAGTGTTGAAAGTATAACTATAAGTCCAAGGCTTAAAGGCTGTCTTATTAAAGGAAGGGATAGAAGTATAAAAAGAGTTAAATTGAAGATAATTAAAGCGCTCATTTCGAAATGTAGGACTATAACCTATTCTTTAGCTTCCAATGCTAATATTTTAATTAAACTACGATTTCGAGCTATTTGGCTAAAAATAAAGGCAATAAGCTAAAACAGCAATTAATAAAAGAAAGGATAAAGATGCTGGTAAAAATCCCTTTCATGTTAAATTTATTAATAAATCATATCGAAAACGGGGGTATCTGGCTCGCACTCAAATAAAAGCAAAAGCAATAAAAAGGACCTTAAATATAAAACCAAGATCTCTTTCTATAATAATAAAAGAACTTCCGCCAAGAAAAAGCAGAGAAGAGAGCAACCTTATAACCAAAATATTAGCATATTCGGCTAGAAAAATTAATGCAAACCCCCTTGCGCCATATTCAATATTGAATCCAGAGACTAGCTCAGATTCCCCTTCAGCAAAATCAAAAGGAGCACGGTTTGTTTCCGCTACACACGTAACAAATCACATAAGAAAAACAGGGATTATTAGGAATCTAAATCAAATAAATTTTTGAGATTCTTTAATTTCAACAAAGTTAAAACTTCCTACAAGAAATAGAGGAAATAATAAGACTAGAGCTATTCTAACTTCATAGGAAATAGTCTGAGCAATTGCTCGTAATCTCCCTAATAAGGCGTATTTTGAATTTGAGGCCCATCCAGCCAGAAGCGTTCCATAAACATTTATTCCTGAGACACACAGGAAAAAAAGTACACCCCACTTGAAATAAGAGAGTGAATATATCCTAGGATAAAGTTGTCATAGTAACAGAGCCAAAATAAATCTAAAGACAGGTGCTACAAAATATGGAGAATAGTTAGCCATTGTTGGTTTTGTAATCTCTTTTGTTAATAATTTTGCTGCATCAGCGATCGGCTGAGGAAGCCCTATCAAGCCCACCTTATTGGGTCCTTTTCGAATCTGGATATAGCTAAGGCCTTTCCGTTCTAAAAGAGTGAAAAAAGCAACTGCTAATACGATACAAATATAAGTAAACAAGGAAGAAATAATTGAAAAAAACATTATAAAGGAAAGAAATTTCATCTTCATATTTAGGGCTTAAACCTAATGCACTTTAATCTGCCACCTTTATAATCTAGCATTTTGAATATCAATATATCAAATAAAGGAATTTCACCTATCTCTATTGATCCTAAGTCAATTGCATTATCTTTGCTAATTTGATTATAAATTTAAGTTTTTATTATATTTTTTCATTTTGTAATATAGTTATTATAATAGACTGATCCTTTCGTACTGAGCCTATTTAATAAATTAAAGATAGAAACTGACCTGGCTCACGCCGGTCTAAACTCAGATCACGTAGAATTTTAATGGTCGAACAGACCAACCCTTAAAGACTTCTGCATCTTTAGGATATTCTGGTCCAACATCGAGGTCACAAGCCTTTTTTTCGATAAGGACTCTCAAAAAAGATTATGCTGTTATCCCTACGGTAACTAATTTCTTTAATCAAAAAGTTTGGATCAATACTTGAATGTATTTATTTAATAAAGGAAGTTTTCTTTGTTCCTCAGTCGCCCCAACCAAAATTTTTAATAGTTAATTTTTTATTGTATATTAATTTAGTTCTATTAAGTTTTTTAAAGCTCGATAGGGTCTTCTTGTCTTTTAATTTTACTAAGGCTTCTTCACCTTAAAATAAAATTCTATTAAGTTATAAAGAGACAGCTATATTCTTGTCAAACCATTCATACCAGCCTTCAATTATAAGGCAAATGATTATGCTACCTTTGCACGGTCAGAGTACCGCGGCCGTTAAAAATCTCACCGGGCAGGTCCGACTCTTTATTTTATTATTACAAAGAGCCATGTTTTTAATAAACAGGCAGAATATTTATTTGCCGAGTTCCTTTTTATAACTTAAAATAAATATATAAAAGTAAATTTTAAAATTATATGCTTTTAATCAATCAAAATTAATAATACTCATTTTAACATAAACATAGCTCACTTATTAATTTTCGAGGTTCCTTCTTTTGATCTTAGTGAATTAATTATATTTTTATTTGCATAATGAAATTGTAACAAAATCTATAGATTTTAGCTATTTTCAAGCCTAAATTTAAATATAAATAAAATACAAATATTTATTAAATCTTTCGAGCTTATCCTCAAAAGTCTAAATAAACTAAATATTATTTAATAATTATTTTACAAAGAAAAATTAGTTTATAGCACTTCTATGCTTTTTAAGAAGAACTAGCTATCATTTAATGCGAATGGAATTTCACTTCTATTTTTAACTCTAAGGAAATTTTTGCTACAATTAACCTTTTAGTCACTAATATGACAGTTAAAAATAGCTCATTAAATTTCGAGAAATTGTATACTCAATTAAAATCTAGTTAAACCATGATGCAAAAGGTACAAAATTTAATTTTTTTTATATTATAATTTATTTTAATTCCTTTACAGTACTTTATTTAAAGATATGAAATAATTTTAAATCGCCTTTACTAAATTTAATAATGTTTTGGTTTGTAAGACAAAAATAAATATATCTAATAATTTTAATTTAAAAACAACTTATAGATAAGTATATTTTCAGTGTAAGTGAAATGTATTAAGTTATACTATGTTTTTAGTTTAGGGACAATTTCCATTACCCCTACTATGTTACGACTTATCTTATTTTTCAACAAGAGCGACGGGCGATGTGTACACATTTCAGAGCCTTATTCAAATTATTTTTATAGTTTAATTTACTTTTAAGTCCTCCTTTATGATTGTTTTTATTGTAATCTTCCGTAATTATAATTAAATAATTGTAACCCATCCTCTCCTTTTTATAGGCTGCACCTCGATTTGACGTTTTAATTTACAGCGTTAATAGCTAACTGTTAGTTTCTAAGAAGTTACCTGACGACAACGGTATACAGGCTGAAGACAAAAAAAGGTAAGGTATAACGTGGATTATCGATTATGAGACAGGTTCCCCTAAGTGGTCTAAAATACCGCCAAGCTCTTTGAGTTTTAAATTTATTACGTTCATAGTACCCTGGTAAATTTTTAGTTTTGTTTATAGCCAAGAATAATGGGGTATCTAATCCCAGTTTCCCTCAAGGTTTTCACAGATTCAACTTATAAGCTGCTATTAGATTTCATATCTATATACAAATTTTACCTTTTTATAGATATTTAAACAGCCAAAATTACTAAAGTCTAACTGTCTTTTTACCGTAAAAATATGACTTAATTCTTTGGTGTAACCGCGGATGCTGGCACCAAATTTAACCAAATTTAATTTACTAAATTAATACAAGCTTTCACTCTTTTATTAACATTCAACACTGGTGCTAGCGGGACGTTTCAAGGCATTTTATAATTTTATAAAACCCTAAGAAAAAAATAGATCTTAAGTTATATACTAAAACCACTTATTTTCTTACCTCGCCTCTATCAACTGAAACCATGTGTATTTTTTAGTTTTTCGCCATATCAATAAATCAGAGCCAAGTTTCAAGTCATATTCACTTGATACATAGATAACTTGATTACTAGTTTTGAAAATTAAATTTGAAACTCAATCTTTTTTTATAAAACAATAGTTTCTACGGTGTAAATCTAGCACATTAGGTTTTCATCCTAAAGGTATAAAAATCAATTTATTAGAAATGTATCTTTTGAGTATGCTAAAGTACACTTGCCTTCCAAGTAAGAGGATTAAATAAACTTAAAAAAGATAACTCTTACAAAGCGGTGTAAGGGCACAAAGAATTTTGATTTCTTAGGAGAGGCTCATTAACCTCCTGGTAAGGTTTTAAGTTAACAAAACTCTAAGCCTTCAAAGCTTAAAATAAAGACATATCTTTAAACCTTGTCTCACCATAGTTTATAAAAAACTTCGACCTGCAAAATCGAAAATGGAACTATTTTTCCTGGTGTGTTTGTTTGGTGGCTGAGATAAATAAGCGATAGACTGTAGATCTATTAACGGAGTTAGGTCTTCCCAACAAATTTAAATTGTGTAGAATAAGCTAAGGTTAAGCTATTGGGTTCATACCCCAAAAATGAATAGAAAATTCTTCTACAACGGGATATAATTTTCTAGTTAAGTCGGTAGTATGTTAATGAGGATGGTCGTCTGAATATAAAGTAATTAAAAGACAAAAAATATAAGCTTGAATTAAACTAATCCCGAATTCAAAAATAGTATATAAAACTTGAATTCTCAATAATAATAATATTGAAAAAACTGAAGACATAAGTATACTAGCTGTAAAATAATTCCCAGATAGTGTTAAGACAATATGTCCAGCCCTTATGTTAGCCATTAACCGGACAGAAAGGGTAATAGGACGAACCGCAATTCTTACTGTCTCAATAATAACAAGAAATGGATTTAGAGGGGCAGGCGCCCCCATAGGTAATAAGCCAGCAACTACAGATCTAGGATTAAAAATAATTGCAGATAGAATTAAAGAAAATCAAAGTGGCAAGCCCAATGAAAGAGAGACAGCTAAATGACTTGTCCTTCTAAAAACATAAGGAATTAATCCAGACAGGTTAATAATAATTAAAAATAAGAACAAACCCCTAAGAATATTTATAAATCCTCCTATATTTATACCATAAGACCGAAAAATTTGGGATGAAACTGTATCTTTAAAAGTTCTAATAATACTAGTTCATTTTGGTAACATTACTCAATAAGATAAACTAAAGAAGAAAATCGTTCTCAGGGGAAAAATTCACATTAAAATATATAAAGATATAAAAACCTGGTTATTATCATCAAAAGAAGAAAAAATATCTATAAGCATTCTTATCAATTTCATTTATTCTTTTTTAAGCTACTAAAACTTAAACTTTCACTTTTAAAAAAAACTTTATTAAATCATCAAATTAATACAGATAATGTTAAAACTGCGGACCAAAATAACAAAAATAATAAGATTCAATTCAAGGGTGATAATTGAGGCATCAAAAAGTACTAAACTTATTTAGTAACGTAAGACTGACAATCTTATATTATTATTTAACTAACTTTTTAATCTGAAGCATTAATAACTCATTCTATAAAATTTTTAAGAGGTACAGCCTCAACAACAATCGGCATAAAGGAATGATTAGCTCCGCAAATTTCCGAACACTGACCATAAAAAATCCCTGAATACTTAATAAAAAAACTTAATTGATTTAATCGCCCGGGAATTGCGTCTACCTTCACCCCTAATGATGGCACAGTTCATGAGTGAATTACATCTGCTGAAGTAACTAAAACACGAATATCAGTTTCAGTAGGAAGTACTACTCGGTGATCTACCTCTAATAATCGAAAATCTCCAGGTTCTAATTCATTTGTGGGAATTATATAAGAATCAAACTCAATACTTGAAAAATCTGAGTACTCGTATCTTCAATACCACTGATGACCAATTGTTTTTACAGTTAGGTTACAATTTCCAACTTCATCTAGTAAATAAAGTAAACGGAGAGAAGGTAAAGCTAAAAAAACTAAAATTACCGCCGGAATAACTGTTCAAATAGTTTCAATTTCCTGTCCCTCAACTAATGAACGACATGTATATTTATTCATTATAAGAGATATGGCAGCATAGCCTACTAACCTAATAATTATAATTAAAATTATCATTGCATGGTCATGGAAAAAAATTAATTCTTCTATTAAAGGAGAAGCTGCGTCCTGAAATCCTAGTTGTCCTCATAGACTCATTTCATAATTTTAATTACAAAACATTTTTAATGAACTAGTGCAATAGTCTCAGCGCTATTATGAAAATCAGCTGGTAAGATATTATCTCATTCCATTGCCGTTCCTATGTGAGTTCTTCAAATTACACTTCGTTGAGATACTAAAGCTTCTCAAACAATTACTATAAAATATAATACAGCTACAAATGAAACCATAGACCCTATTGACGAAATTACATTTCACTTTGTATAGCAGTCAGGGTAATCTGAATAACGACGAGGCATACCTCTTAATCCAAGAAAATGCTGAGGAAAAAAAGTTACATTTACCCCGATAAACATAATATAAAAATGGGCTTTTGCTCAACGACTATGTAAAGTTACTCCTCTTAATAATGGAAATCAGTAGTTAAACGCCCCGAATAAAGCAAATACAGCCCCTATTGAAAGAACATAATGAAAGTGAGCCACTACATAGTAAGTGTCATGCAATATAATATCTAATGAAGAATTAGATAAAACAATACCTGTGAGACCTCCGACAGTAAATAAAAAAATAAAACCTAATGCTCAAAGCATTGGTGCATCATATTTGATTTTAGCCCCGTGAACAGTAGCTAATCAGCTAAATACTTTAATTCCAGTTGGCACAGCAATAATTATTGTAGCAGCTGTAAAGTATGCACGAGTATCAACATCTATTCCAACTGTAAATATATGGTGAGCCCAGACAATAAAACCAAGTACACCAATGGCTAACATAGCATAAATTATCCCAAGTATCCCAAATGTCTCCTTTTTAAATGAATAGTGACTTACGATATGAGAAATTATTCCAAATCCCGGTAAAATTAGAATATATACTTCGGGATGCCCAAAAAATCAAAATAAGTGTTGATATAAAATGGGATCTCCACCTCCAGCCGGATCAAAAAATGCTGTATTAAAATTTCGATCCGTTAAAAGTATTGTAATAGCCCCAGCTAATACTGGCAAAGATAAAAGAAGTAAAATAGCAGTAATTTTTACTGATCAAACAAATAAAGGTAAGCGTTCAAATTGCATTCCCCAAACTCGTATATTAATAACAGTGGTAATAAAATTTACTGCACCTAAAATAGAAGATGCCCCTGCAAGATGAAGAGAAAAAATAGCCAAGTCAACTGAACCACCGGCGTGAGCCAAATTCCCAGCTAAAGGAGGATATACTGTTCATCCAGTTCCTACTCCTCTTTCTACCGCAGCTGACGAAAGAAGTAGAAGAAGAGCAGGGGGTAAAAGTCAGAAACTCATATTATTCAGTCGAGGAAAAGCTATATCAGGAGCTCCTAACATCAGAGGAATTAATCAGTTACCGAATCCCCCAATTATCATAGGTATAACTAAAAAAAAGATTATAACAAAGGCATGGGCTGTTACAATAACATTATATAATTGATCATCACCAAGCAACGCTCCTGGCTGACCTAATTCAGCTCGAATAAGAAGTCTTAATGCAGTTCCAACTAGACCTGATCATATTCCAAATAAAATGTACAACGTACCAATATCTTTATGGTTAGTAGAAAATAGCCATCGCAT